GGCGGCATGGCCAAGTGGTAAGGCGGGGGACTGCAAATCCTTTATCCCCAGTTCAAATCCGGGTGTCGCCTGATCAACAAAAGATTGGGGATTTCTTATCCTGTTGGTCTAAATTCGATGAATTTTTGCTCCGCAAGAAGCAGAGGCAAAGGACTAAGCGGACGTGTCAATACTTGATTTTTATAACCCATAGCATAGGTTTTCTAAAAGACTGTCATTTTTTTTTCTCAAAATCTGGGTGTAGCCCAAACAAACCAGTATCAATAGGGATGAAGCAACTCTCACTTATTAATTTAATGATAGGTTCGGGCCATTTATTTTATTTAATTGAAAAATAAAATAAACGGCGAGAGTCAATTCCGGGATTCAGAACTAAGGTTGGAAATCTCGGTATCCAAGGGTTCCTAAAGGGCACTTCTTTTTTGGTACTAGAATTGAAGAAGAGATTATACGAAAGACTATCATATCAAGATCTCTTAAACTGCCCTTATTAAACAAAGTAGTGTCTCGCGATACTGTCTGGTATTAAATTAGATCGGATACGATGATAGGAAATCTATTTAGGAGTTGTGGAAAGGCCCGAAGATACTTTGTATCCAGACTCATGAGAGGCTATGAGTGCTCAGACATGCAATCAGAATGGTTGGTCTACTCTTCTTTTTTTTTAGAGTAAAGTTAAAAGTTGAAAAGAAAAAATGTATGTATATGTAGGAATAGTGGTGGGGGGTTCTCCCGATTCTTTCACAGAAAGAAAGACAGTAAGCTTAGATCAAATAGGAAATAGAGGTATCTGATAGATAGTTATCTCTCTTGATGGTATATTTTTATGCTTTTTGCTTAGTAAAGAAAGGTATCAAAACAAACAAAGGGTCTTACTATTCTTACTCTTACATGCTCCACTCCATTAGAGGTCCTTTGCTATTTCCAAAGAAAAAACGTGTGTATCATCGTATTTGTACTTAATGCTTCCTGATTCTACCAGAAACCCTAAAATATAGAAACTTGTTACGAATGTATTCATTGAATTGGTTTGGTTCATCAACAGTCTTAATTCAGAATCCTATTTTGACTCTGCGCCATTGATTCCACTATGATTATTAATCAATAACAGAATAATTCCTTCATAGAAATAGGGGCATAATTCACATGGATATAGTAAGTCTTGCTTGGGCTGCTTTAATGGTAGTCTTTACATTTTCCCTTTCACTTGTAGTATGGGGAAGGAGTGGACTCTAGGGCTGGGGGCACTACTAATTGAGTAATCGATTGCTCAATCGAACTGTATCAACTCTTTATTGATCATTTTTCGAAGCCTTAAAATAAAAATAAATCTCTTCAAACATGATAGGAGATTTTTTCCAATCCAACCGTTTCCTAAATATTCTATTTTGGTGAATCAACTCTTATCAGAATTATGGATATTACAATAAGAAAAACCAATACCTATTTTTTTTCTTTACTTTTACCTTTCTAAAAGTTCCGCTATTACGACAATACATATTTTCTTTCTACTGGAAACGAAGCGATTAATGATTGTCCAAAAAGGTCCTACACATAAATAACACATAATAAAATTAGATCTTTCTTCCATTGAGCGATCCATATATCACACATTTAACATTTGTTTTAGACTCCTAGAAATGTTTTTATGCTTTTTTTGACTCATTGAATGTTTAAGCATGAAAAATGGACAGGCTCTACTCCTTTTCCAAATAAAATCCGAAGAGGTTACCATATAACTCCGCGGATCATCCGTTAATTGTGACTTCTTGAGATGGGAAATCAAAATAAAAGAAATAGAATTAGAGTGCTATCTATATGTACATCTAATATATGTACATATTGTAATTTGATCTATATGAAGCCTATATTCGTATACAATACAACTTTATATAATAAAAAATAGTATACAATACTAGCCAGTGTGGTAGAAAGAACTATAGTTCTTTCTACCACACTAGCTTATTAGATACTTACTAAGATACTTCTGATTCCAGCCTAATCATTTCATTTAAGACTTAGAGTTTGAATCCCTTTCTTTCATTTCTTAAATCATTGATAAGAATTAATAATTCAAATTAATCATTTTGACTAACTGTTTTTACATAGATGATAAGTAAAAAAGCAGTAGGAACTAGAATGAACAGTGCAGTAGCAATAAGTGCGAGAATATTGACTTCCATAATCTTTTTTTTTTTTTTGTTTCGCAATAACTCGGGATCTAATCCCATAGAGATGAGAAATTTGACTCTTGTAAATTCAATGGGATGAATTGCATCCTGATAATACTGAATCAGATCAATATTATGAATAACAATTTCTGATCTATCAAATGAATTCATCGTCGAAAATGGAATAAATAGTATAACATAGGAAGATCTTTTATCCATACTAAATAAAAAATACCATTTTTGATTGTATCAGAAATACCCGCCGTTGGATTTTCGTCCCCTTTTTTCACTTTTTCTTTTCTATAACCTAGCATCTTCCTTATACAACTTTCCTACTTTTACGTAGAATTATGTACATCAAATTATGAAGTATCATATGATATGACCAGTATTCTCTGGGTCATACACAGATCCAAACAGTATAAGTGAGATAGAAAAAAGAAAGGATTAAGTATAAAAAATCGAATATTCGAACAAATGAAATTTACTAAGAATAAGAAAGGGGACGTTGCTTGGTTGGTCTTTTCTTTAGTATCCTCTCTTTATTGGATTGGGATTGGAACGTATACATGAAAAACGCAGTATGCAATTTAAATGAGAATGAAATAGATTGTTTCCAATTAGTATTAATAATTGAGGATACACAAAAAAAAGTAGGAATTTAGAAAGGATGTGCTTTAACCTGAAAAGTACTTCGCCGGGTAATTAAATTATATTTATATTAAGTGTATCGTACAATAAACGAAGACAATTTATGTCTGTACTCCCCATAAAAATATGGGCACTCTATTCCATTTCATTGATCAAGAACAATCGAAAAAGAAAGTGAGTATGGTATCTCTTAAATTTAAAATACTGAATATAGTCAGTCTGAATATAGCAATACTACCGATTGTACTAATCTACATATGTCTCTCCCTTATCAATCAGTACTAGTGAAAGAAATTCCCCTATTTGTCTGATGATAAATGCGAAACAAAAGAAATCAAAATCTCCCCCCCCGCAACGGGGATTCCATTTTGCTCCCTGTCTTCCCTTTCGCTAAAAATAAAAAAATGAATTGAGAAATTCATCGGATCCTAGTTCGGGACTGACGGGGCTCGAACCCGCAGCTTCCGCCTTGACAGGGCGGTGCTCTGACCAATTGAACTACAATCCCAGCGAGGTGTATAGCATACATATTCTTATGGTTTCATAAGAACATTCTACTCGTCATGTTGTAACGTAACGGATACGCGAATGATATATTGATATCATATCCACATAAACACGGGCTTTAGTGAGAGTAGCGCGGATTATTAGTAACTAGTGATTTTTTATTTTATTGTTAAAAATAGATAATCAATCTTTCAATGAGATGAGAAAAAAGATATAGATAGAGCAAAAAAATGAACCCTTTCTGTAGGACAAATTGGTTGTATCATACTCATGGAACGGTGCATTTTTGGGCCGAGCTGGATTTGAACCAGCGTAGACATGTCGCCAACGAATTTACAGTCCGTCCCCATTAACCGCTCGGGCATCGACCCAGGAAGAATTCATTCTAGGCTTATTGATAATCCATGATCAACTTCCTTTCGTAGTACCCTACCCCCAGGGGAAGTCGAATCCCCGTTTTCTCCTTGAAAGAGAGATGTCCTGAACCACTAGACGATGGGGGCATATCCGCCCGACCGTCATCATACTATGATGATAGTATGAACAGTTTTTTGGAATTGTCAATATAATCTAATGGTATGGCTAGATCGGAAAAGTCTTTCTATCTATGTTCTAATTCTATAGAATTAGAACATTTTTTTTCTTCCATTTTCATTCATTGCTTCGTTTCTCATTCAGATGAAATATAATATGCCTATCACTATCTCACACTAAGCCAGAAAATTCAAAAACGAGAAAAATTTTTCTAGGTAAATAAAATTTCTTGTTCCATTATGAGTCTACTGCACATATATGTATATATGCAGTAGACTCATAATGGAAAATGGCTAATTCATGAATTGAATAGGGCCCTTTTAACTCAGTGGTAGAGTAACGCCATGGTAAGGCGTAAGTCATCGGTTCAAATCCGATAAAGGGCTTTTTCATGAAACTCAAGTCTTAGTCTTCCTTTTTCAGCGGAGAATACGGATTTGATATATAAAAGAAACGGGCAACCACTCATTATAATTTATATTGGGTTCTTAATTATTATGAATTCTAGTTAAAAAGTGGAACATTTAATCATTATCATAATGACTAATTGAACTTATTGGAGGAATTCTAACCTGTAATGACATAGTAGTCCTCTTCATATCTTATCTTATTATTTTATTCCATTTTTTTGTCCTGGGACATAACATAAATATTCTAGATATCCAATATCCAACCCCTACTTATTAATTTTTAATTTAATCGCCAAACCAAAATCAAAGTATTCCTACTTCCCCATTGTTCCTACCAAATCGAACATAAAATGTTAAATAAAAAGTAAGTGGACCTGACCCATTGAATCATGACTATATCAGCTATTCTGATATTTAAATTCGATATATATTAAATTGTAGAAAGCGGTTTTTTTTTTATTTCCTTAGACCACACCACAACAAGACAAGAATTTGTCGATATTTCTTATTTTATCTTCTTGTTAATGGACGCTCCATAGGAATAAATCGCTCCCCTTTTCCGATACATATAAAAAAAGTATATTTTTTTTCGAAAATCTATTTTTCAATATCTTTCCTTGATTTCAGAATCCGATATTGTTTTGTTGTCCTGTTCCAGCAATGCAATAGAGAACGAATGCGAGAAAGGGGCTTTCATTTCCAGTCTACCATTATTTAATATTATAAT